TACTTATTGATAGAAAATAACTTTCTTGAAATTTTTCATTTCGAATCATATTGAATAAAACCCGCCTAATCTTTTGAATCCTTGTTTTCGAGTCGATAAATTATACGCCCTCTGGTTGAATCATAAGGACTTACTTCAATTTTGACTTTATCTCCCGGCAGTATCCGTATAAAACTACGTCGGATCTTTCCTGAAACATACCCTAGAATCAGATCCTCATTATCTAAACGAACCCGAAACATGCCATTTGGAAGCGATTCAGTAATTAAACCTTCATGAATCCATTTTTTTTCTTTCATCCCAGGTAAAGCCCCCTTGAAGTATTCACTAATGGAGGAGAAGGGGTATTAGCCAACTCCTCCCCTTTCCTTATTCTCTTTAATATATTCATTGATCCCCTTTCCTTATTCTCTTTAACATTCTACTAATTTTCCTACCTATAATAGGTATAGTCCTTTGGATCCTATTTCTAATATATAGAATATAGTCTATTATCTTAAATATAATATATATAATACAGTCTATTGTTTTATATATACTAAAAAAAGAAAAAATAGAGTCTAATATTTCTAGTATTTTAGATAAAAAAAACATTGTGATTGGAATGAACACTAGTATAATAAATAGTATTAGTTGGGAAATAAGGTTTAAAATAAATTCTATTTTTTCCGTAATTTTCCTATCGATTTTTATATATCGATTTTTATATACAATAACTAGCACAACTGCCATCACTATAAGGATGGCAATGAAGATTTTCTCAAAATATTTCATATTTGTTTTTTTTTTTTTTCTCCAAATGACTAGTAAGAATAGTCATTTGGAGGATCAGATATTCTATTCTATAATATAGAATAGAATGAAATAATGGAATTAATAATAATTATTTGTCCCATTTATTAAATTAAATGGATGGATGAATTACCATATATAACACAAGATTTCTCCGCCAATTCCTTTTAGTCGAGCCTCCCGGTCTGTTATTATACCCTGAGGAGTAGAAAGAATTACAATCCCCATCCCACCTAAAATTCTAGGGATTCGTTGAGAGTTAGAATAGACTCGTAGACCGGGTCTACTAATCTGTTTTAAATTTAAAAAATTTCTATACGGTCTTTTCCTATTCCTTCTATGTCGCAGGGTTAAAACCAAAAAAGATTTGTTTTTTTCTCGATGCTTTCGGACGTTTTCAATAAAACCTTCTCGAAAAAGTATTTGAACAAGATTTTCGGTGATATTAGTAGAGGCTATACGAACAACTCTTTGTCTATCCATATCCGCGTTTCGTATAGAGGTTATTATCTCAGCAATAGTGTCTCTACTCATGATGAACTTAATTTTTATTTCCTCGAATTTGAATATAATCAACATGTTTTTCTTTTTTTTAGAATAGTTTTTTATTTTTTTATTTTATAGTAGTTATAGTAATAGTAGTTTATTATTATATGAATTTTTCTATAAGGTATATACGTGAGACACAATCAACGAATAAATCAAGTTATTTTTCTATTTCTTTCAAATATCCCAAAGGAAGATAAAAAAAATCAACATCTCATTGTATTTTATAATACCTCGGGAGCTAATGAAACTATTTTAGTAAAATTGAATTGTCTCAATTCTCGGGGGATTGCACCAAAAATTCGCGTTCCTTTTGGATTTCCTTTTTGATCAATTACAACTGCAGCATTGTCATCATATCGTATTATGATACCGTTGTCGCGTTTAAGTTCTTTAGAAGTACGAACAATTACAGCTCGTACTACTTCTGATTTTTGTAGTGGCATGTTAGGTACAGCTTCTTTGATCACAGCAACAATAACGTCACCAATGTGAGCATATCGACGATTGCTAGCTCCTATGATTCGAATACACATCAATTCTCTAGCCCCGCTGTTATCCGCTACATTTAAATGGGTCTGGGGTTGAATCATATTAAATTTTTGAGTCTATTCTTACAATGCAAAGGATGAAGAAAATAAAAAAAATATTTTTTTGTCTAAAATTTGTCTAAAAAAAGAAACCCACGTTTTGTTTTATCCCCAAGACTCATTTCTCTTGGTTCTGTGTTTTTATCCCGAAATAAGAAATTTCGTTCGTATAGGCATTTTTGATGCTGCTATTAAAATAGCCCTTCTAGCTATATTTTCGGTTACCCCACTCATTTCATATAGTATTCGTCCCGGTTTAACAACAGCTACCCAATATTCAGGGGACCCTTTCCCCGAACCCATACGTGTTTCGGCAGGTCTTACTGTAACCGGTTTGTCTGGAAATACGCGGACCCATATTTTTCCACCACGGCGTGCATTTCGTGTCATTGCCCGCCGACCTGCTTCGATTTGTTTAGATGTGATCCAAGCAGGTTCAAGTGCCTGAAGCGCATATTTACCGAAAGAAATCTGATTACCTCGAAAAGCTATTCCTTTCATTCTTCCTCTATGTTGTTTACGGAATCTAGTTCTTTTGGGGTTATAGTTGATGGTTGTTTCGGAATTCCATC